AGATAGAGGTGGTGAAATCTAACCTTTGCTTCGATGTTTAGCAGGGCGGGTCGCTTGAGTGTCAAAACCAAGCGGTGGTTGTTTTTCCTTGGCTTATCGAACCAGCGTATGCCCATTCCTCCTTTGATGACTCCCAGTATAGAAAGCCTAAATTTGCCGATGTAGATTGAAAGGAAGTTGGGGATGGACATAGATCCTTCCGCCTATCCGGAGTGTTGGAAAAATAAAGCAATGGTTTTTGTATTTATTATTTCCCGATCATTGGAAGCAATCTTCACTGGCACAAGGATCTCCTCACAGCAACTTTCACTACGATAGAACCCGACAATGAGTTTACGAAGGCTTCGAGTAGTGCGGGATAGGCTAATCACCAGACTGCTCTGGAATAGGTTAATCGCCGGAGACAAGAACGAGTGAATCTAGTTTCGAGAGCATGCCTTACTCTAATAGGGGGCGTAGACTTTCTAAGTGAAGGCAAGCGCAACTATCTATTTCATATCCTCCCTGTCAGCAAGGCAGGTCCGCTATAAAGCCTACCGGCCAGAAAGTCCTCAAGAACGAGAAAGCCGACCAAAAGACTATTCCATAACCGACTCTTGTTGTCGAATCGAGGGGGCTTGGCTTGTACCAGGCTCTAAAAGAGTTTTCTTCGAGCGAGCGGTCTTTCTATCTTTTTGGGTTGCATGCCCAAGGCAATGCTTTTTGTAGATTGAGATGGATTGATCTTCGCTATCGTGCCTCTTCCTTGTACCAGTTGATGCTGCGGCAGTGCCTAATATGAGTTTGCTCCTGCCCCAGACAGCTTCGAGGTTCCCATCGATCGATTACAGAGGTTTCAACCACTGAACTTGCTTATGCTCCCCTTTGATCGAGTGCTATTTCTATAAAAAATATTGAGTAGGAAAAACTGGAATTGGCTTTCATCGAGATTGCCTCGGCTTCTTAGGTACATGAGAGGAATCGGCCTAACATATTTTCAATCGAAATCCCAATCAAAGACAAGTTCTACCAAGGCCAGGATCTGAAAGAGAAGATTCACTTTCCGGAATTCCAAGTGACATGATTCCTTCAGAAGCTAAAGTTGAATGATCTAAGTCTCCTTCAGGTTCAGTCGAAGAGATCGAAGCGAAGTCATCAATTCAACCATTCGCATGGTCTCCCCTAAGACTGACCTCTTTTCCAAATGAACCGAACCTCGATACCACATTCATCAAAGAGATATGGCCATCTCTCTAGGTTGCACACCCCCTTTAGATCGTTCTATTCGTGCTTGAAAAACGACCCCATCGGTCCGCTATTTTTAATGGACATTCTTAGCCGTCCTCCGAGGGTTAAGACCCCATAGATCAGATCGTGAACTCTTTCAGACCCTTAGTTTCACTTGGTTGGGGCAGAGTTTCAGCCTGCCTTCCACCGAATATAAAAAACCTTACAGCTGCCTAACCTGCTGACATCCCGGCGAAGAGAGTCATTATTTGTGTCACATCTTCGAATTCGAGAGAAGGCTTTCCTGTTATCTCTCAAATTATAGGCATTGAAGCGATCGAGCGAGAGAAAGAAATAAAACTATTGCACACGCCCCTCATTCGCCCTTTACTAATATAATAGAAGGTAAGGTAAAAGCAGCTTAAGCCCTTCCGATCACCCGAGAAGCCCTCGATGAACCGCCTATAGTATTATATATACTTTTATATAAAAAAATTGGATTAAGTATGACTAATCTGAGGAAGAATCGTAGTTCCTGCACCTTGCGTGGCGTCTCCCAGTCCACCACGGCTTGCACGCACCTTCTCTTGATCCAACCAACTCATGCCGTCGCCAATCCAGTGCCCAAGGAACTAGACCTTATGCAAAGCACCTTTTTCACATAGAGCGGATTTTCCCTTATGATCTGGAATTGGTCATAGTCTGCCAAGAGGGCTTAAAAGCGCCTAAGGATTTTCTGCCATAGTCTTTCATTAAGTTACATAGTTGTTTTAACACTAGGAGTCTCTTTAGGCAGTCCCGTGAAAGAAGTTCCCCCTCAAGGGGAGTTATTCTTCTTTCATAAGAAAAGCCCCTTTATTAGTAAGGCGGTCCAGTCAAATTGAGTACCTTCACCCCCCTTGTCACTTAAAAGGTAAGAATGGGCATACTCCATTATGGGTGTAACGGAGAGAGGAACTCTCTTTCCAAAAGAGGGATTGGTAGTCAAAGTTTTCCCAAAAGATTAGGAAAAAAAAGAACTCCTGTTGAAGTCTTAGGTCTAGCACGTTGCACTCTTGAGCCCTCTGATCACTTGGTCAGTACCAATCCTAAGACCAAATGCTATCTCAAAAGAGTACATGCTGCTGCTCTAACCTCTAAAACCTGAAGAAGATTCCAGCCCTCCTCAGCGTGTATGATGCCCTGATGCTGTCATCCGATATCAGGACTGCGTTTGTCCAGGCGCTGCTGGATCCTGACAAATATCAAAGCCACTTCGCTGAGGTGAACATGAAGGGGCCTTGTATGCCCAGTATTCGGCTGCTGTCACCTTCACTAACGACGACCTCATGCTGAAAACAACTGAAAACAATCGCCCCAACTATGTGATTGGGGAGATTGACAATCACAAGGTCAATCGCATCCTGTTAGACCCTGGTTCGTCGGTCAGCCTTCTGCCCCTGCGACCGGGAACCAACCAAAGCAGAAGTTAAGGCCAAGATGTTCCCCAAAACGGCAGAAAGATCTAAGCCAGCCTCGAAACTACAGAGCCGGCCGGAATCATCAGCAATTCCCTCTTCAAAGAATGACGAAGGTTCAGAAGGGGAAGCTATTCTCGATGCAGCAAGCAACGCAGAATCAGAAGAGGTTTTTATTCCTCGATGATACATCAAGTGACGCAGGGTCAAGTGTGCTCCACGTCGGAAGTGAATCTGATTCCGAAAGAGAAGCCGAGCTGACTTAGTCGTCCAAAGGCCCTAAGTGAGTAAGGTGACATACGAGAGGGAACTTCTAGAAATGGAATTCTTCCCCGAAAAGAGGTCCAGACGATGCGCACTCCTGATGGGCTCAAAAAATCCATGGCAAAAAATGGAGGTATCGGTTGTGCAAGACCTGAAGACGTTTTATGTCCCATCCTAGTTGGCCGGGAGGCGTGGGACCTTGTTCTACCAGTCGACTGAGCAGCCCCTCTGGAGAGAAGACCAGATTCATAAGGAAGATCCTTACAAAGATGCCACCGAACCGGTGAAGACTCATTACTATTCACCGAAGGTTAAGGCTTTCTTAGAGAAGGCGGGATACAACTTCAGGCAGCTTTCCTTTTTTTTAATATAATGGTAAGCCGGGTCAATCTGCTATTCAGTTAAAAAACCTTGAATTATGCTTTCTTAACTTCCGAATTGAAATTCGTATAAAAGTAGATGGATGCGGCGTGGTTACCATAGCTCATGCATTTCTTTCAATCTCTGGAAAAGAGTTTTGGGGTTTCGGGTACTAAAAGAAAAAGGCTCTACTCTACCCAGCTTTTATCCCGTAGTTGCATTTCTCCCCCGGTTATTAAGTAATAAGCCCTATTTGATCTAGTAAGGGGAAGGGGTTTTTCTAAAGGTCACAAAGAAAGGTTCCTGGAATCTCATTTTGTTGGCTTAGCATTCGCATGCCACTCCCAATCCGACGAGAGAAAGGAAGAATGATTTCTTGCACTAAATAGTATCCGTTTGTAAGGAGTGTATGAGCGACCCCTGCAAGTGCACTGAGAAGTAGTGCATTCATTCTCTCCCTTAGAGTCGGGGAGCATGAGGTGAGTCATAAGCCTGGACAATGAGAAGCACATGCCTTAGCTTATGGGTCAAATAAAGAGAGAAGTGTCCTTCTTCCCCTTTTGGCCACTAATGTGTGTGGTGCCCCTCTATTCACGTAATAGACTATTGCTATTGGGTTGTTCATCCTTTTCACATGCATACAACTCGGTATAGAAATGCCAGGCTCAAAAGCATTCGAGCATATCTTTTTTTGAGTAGCTGCAAGTGAGCCCTTATTTTATTAGTATTAGTAAAATCGCTGTCTTGATCTAAATATAGGCCTTTAGGCTAAGATATCAACGGATAGTTCTTTCTTAATGGGATGAGGGGAATAAGTAGCTGATCAAGAGAGATGTGAGAAGCAGGCTGTACTGCAATCTAACTAAGTGGTGTGTGGGATCCGGCAAAAGAGGCGCGTTCTACTATACTATTGTACCAACCACCAGCGTCCATTACAGCACCTTCGCCCTACATACATAAGGGAATCGAGGTTTGGAACCCCTTTTCTATTCGAATGAAAAAATCCGAGCATCCGCCGAATTGGTAAGGCAGACGTATCAATCCAATCCATACGATTCATTCATTAAGAAATTGACGGGTGTGAAGACCGGGCAAGGTTGTGCTATCTCCTTGTTCAGCCCTACAAAGTCAGCCCTCAAAGTCCTACCTTATTCTTCTCGGATTTTAAATTTCATGATTGCAAAGGAAAAACCTACTTAATGGATATAAATGTGGTGATCGATCAAGTCTATGCTACGGGTAGATTTGTACATGAGAAGGAGACTGCGGGCCAGCCACTTCTGTCTAATATAAAACCACGCTTTCCCTCCCTCAAAACAATGCTCCTCTCGCTCAAAAATAATTAGCATACTCCATACATATCCCAAGTGAGTTGGCTGAAAGACCCAGAAGTCTAGTCTAGAGGGGTTTTAGGATAGGAATAGACAGGATTCATTTCAGATCCAGTACAAATCTAATCTAATCTTATTCCTTTGAATTTATTAATTTCCTATTTTCATACAAATTTCGCTCTTTCCTACGTTGCTTTCCGGGGCCCATCTAAGTGATGCGCGCGGTACAAAGGCCTATCAATCAGGTAAGCTCGGAACTCTTTTGATTCATCCTATCGGCTCTGCTCATCCCAAATAGATATGATATCTTCCAGATTTAGGAATATATATGAAGTTTTATTCCAGAATATAATAGGAATGAGAGTCCAGTTACTCTGTTTCA